ATTCTCAACAATAGTCAGACATCTCGGATCGAATCCATATTGATAGACCGAGTTTCTGTTGATACGAAGTGTTCCGGCGATCCCCACGACCCGAGTCTGAGCTGTTGGAATTAGAATAAGTTCGGCAGCGGATCACGAAATCTTGGAGATCTTCTCTATCTAATGAATGGGGAGTTCGCTTTGAAATCGTCCGCCCCACCCCCCGAGTGGATGCTTCAACAGGAATAGGGGTAGATTGATACAATAAAAACCTCTGGGAAAATGCCCGCCCGTAACCTAGAAAGGACACCGTTTGAGGGATTGGATTGGCGCCTTACCCAGTTAGTGACTTTGGCGCTGGACGTTCCCTCCAAAAATGGGTACTCTCGGGTCAGGTGAATTCGAGAATAGACGTCCGTTGGCATTCCAGCCTTCCTTCCCCTTTCGGGGCCTATCCGAAAGAGAATCCAGTACCTCTTGGTCATGAATATCTGAATCGGACGAACCGGCCCCGTCAATATCTTTCCTTCGGAACAAAACAATTCGAATTAGGCTCGGTCAACTGGAATGTTTCTTAGCCATACATATAGGAGATCTTCCAATTGATAAGATCCATCGACCGGAGACGAAGAGAAAGGTCTATCTATTTTCTTTAGTTATTCCGTGCATTTTTGAGTGATTCAGTGAAACCAATGATTCGTTAGTGGAGCAGATAGCAACAACCCTTTCATCGGACATGCATATTTTTGATTTTTCAACGGATTTCCATGTTTCATTAATGGAAATTTTTGTAGGTAATGTAGTGAGTCTGAGTAATAGGCTCTGGTTGTTCGCCGTTCCAGAATTCTTGTTTAGGCAGTTCATACCATCCATACAGACATCGTGTTTTGATCTAAGATTTCAATTCTTCCATGTTTCCGCAGTAGCAGTTCCATGTAGCTAAGGCCAAAAATAGGGAAGAAACCAGTATTTCCACGACTCTACCAACCGGTCAATTCGGTTCCACTTAATCCCCCTTTCATGGCCACCTATCTTTCCGGCTAAGCTAAGGAATGGGAAATCTTTCTCCTGTTAAATGAATCAAATGGTTCATCTCATCCGGGAAAAGCCATCTCTTTCTCAACAATGTCTTTGTCATTTGATCCACTAGCGTTCCGTTAGATAGGAACAGATTTGATAAATACTGATAACTCTCGGATGGAGTATTAGAACGGAAAGACCCATTAGATAATGAACTATTGGTTCTCTGACATCTCTGGCGATGAATCAACAATTCGAAGTTATTTTCTTGCGTATTCTTGCTGAACCAGCTTTCAGACAGCGATTCAGGAGGACTTGTTAGGGAAGTAAGAAGCCCCTTTGCCATCTCTTGATCTGCAAAAAATTCGCGACGTGAAAACACAGGCGCATCGAAAAAGAATGGATTCGCAGGGTCCCAAAGAAATTGGCTTATTTGAAATTGAAAAAAGACTTGGTCTTTGGAAAATCGATCTCGTGTCTGGTACTGCATGGTTCCACTCTGCAAGAACTCCGAATCATTCTCTTCCGAATCATTCTCTTGATGAGAAATGATCCGCGTGCCCCAAAATGACCTGGACCAATAGGGAAATCCCAATTCATTGGGACTTTCGATCCAACCAAAGAGATCGGGGTACCATATTCTAGGAGCCCAAACTATGTCATTGAAGAAATCCTCCTCTATCTGTGGCAGGTCGCGGTCTCCTTCTCTAAATGCAACCCCTTCTTCCAATTCAAACTCCGAGTCGTCTTTTTCATAGAGAAATTTCGGATCAACGCTAGAACAAAATCCATTTTGCATCATATCTAAGGGATTCCTTCGTTCGGACCGAAGAAGCAATGTCACTCGATCAGTATCAAACTGACTGCCCTCTTTTTCTGTCCGAGAGGATAGAGTGCCTTCTCCTTCGAATACTTCTAATAGGCCACGAACTAGAGCAGAATCAGTCTCAACCAAATAAGAAGTGATCCCATTTTTTTCATCGGGTCCGGGTAGAGACCAAAGATCATGAGCGACCGATCCGGCAGAACAACTCAAAAGATAAAGAAGTCTCGTTAATCTCTTCATGCTCGTTGCAAGCTCGAAGTACCAGTTGTACAAATAAGAACTAGGGAATCTCGTCTTCAGATAGATAGATAGAGGATCTATGGAACCATTACTTAGAAGTACATTTTGTGCAACAGCCCTTCCTATCTGATAGAAAAGGATCCCATGATCCTGAACCGGTCTTACCTTGGCTCGCAAATTCCAAGTTTGTCTATGAAGAGCAGATCGAATTGTATGAGTGTCTATAGTGGATTTCTTCTGTGCAATACTAATGGATAGGGCCTCATTGGTAAGTGCTACAAGATCTCGTACACTGGAACCCATGGTTAGGGACCCGAATCCATTAGGATGGGACAGTTTCTTTTCCAAGTGAAATCCCCTAGTATATGAAAGAGTGAAAAAGTGCTTTCGTTGTTGTGGAATAAGAAGCCTTCGTAGCTTAAGGCATGTATTTAATTTATTCGGAGCTATTAGAGCGGGATCCACTTTTTGGGGAATATGAGTCGAAGCAATAACAAGGATATTGCTAGTGGAGCATCTTTCACAATCCCTGGAGAGAGAGTTCACTAATAGACCGAGGGAGAAGTCATTCGACGCACGCACAGACAGATCATGAATGTTTGGAATCCATAGTATGCAAGGGGACATTGCTTTTGCTAATTCGAATGGAAGGAGGATACTAAATCTCTCGAGTAGGAGTCTATCCCTATCCGTAGTTAGCTCAGTTAGCAGCTCTATATCATCTATATCAAGGTCATCATCGCTATCGCTATCGTCACTCTCATTAATAGCAATAGCGTCACTCTCATCACTATCACTAGAATCATTATCAAGATCAAGATCGTCAGCGTCACTATCATAAGGATCGATCTTAGAAAAAATGTCATGCAGGAACTTGTTCGGAACGACCGTAATGAAAGGAACATAGGAGTTTGTCGCGAGGGATTTGACCAAATAGGATCGTCCAGTTCCTATCGAACCTATCACTAAAATACCCCTAGAGGGGGATAGGGCTAAGCGGAGCGAAAAGGGTTTTCCAGGAGATCGGAAAGTAGCCCCACACGAGGTTTGTGAATAAGTGATTGTCTGAAAATGAGCAAGGAATATCCGTCTTTCGGCTAAACAGGATCTATTGAACTCATAATTCATTAGATCCTTTTGATGAATGTCAACTACGTATCGTAAGTAAATTGATCCCGGTTGTTCAACCATTTGATAACTAGAGTCATTCTTTGATAAACCATCACTATGAGTCAGACTCAATAGCATTTGATCCATCCTTTTTTCTGTCGTTAAGGTGGAGAACTGAACCAAGAATTCTCTTTCTTCATCCTCAATCAAATCACTGTTCGCGACCCAGGATTCTATTTGATCATCAATCCACTCAACGTTCACGTTTTTTCTTAGCAATGAATAGAGCTCTTTACTTGTACGACTTAGATGTCTCGTATTTCTCGAAAAAGTGATTCGATTGATGGGATTTGGTATGATCCTTAGGAAATCCATGATACCGATGAGATTGCTATTCCAAAATTTCTTCTTATTAAAAGCAAAACCCCATATTGCTTCGAGAAAATAGACGAATTGTTCCAGAGCAACTAGAAAGAGATTCTTTAACCAGAAAGAATTTCGCTCAGATGTAGGATACCTATCCAGAAGTTTTCGCAACTCAATCATGTATGATGGAATCATTAACGATTTGATCTTTTTGAAATCCGTCTGTAACTCACTAGAGGCTCGGGAAACAAAGAGAAGATGGGTATTAACGAGATATCCAGCAACAAGAAGAAGGAAAAGGATGAGGAACTCCCGAGCATTTGATGATCTCAGCCATAGGGGTGACTCATTATCATTCTTTCGATGAATCATTTCTGCGGACCGAAGAAGAATCTGTAACCAATGACTCGAAATCTCACTGAGATTCCAGTTTGAAAGAATCACCCACAATTTTGTCTGAAGAATCCACCATGATGTCTCCAGAATACCCTGAAAAAGAGATATGTGACTGCGCAATAGGTTTGAAAAAGGATCGAAAAGGGCGAATTTGAGATACTTGAACCCTGTCAAAGTAAAGAACCACGGTATATAGGGTTGGAACAGAGTCCATTGTGCGAGATTTAAAAAAGCACGCTCTCGTTCAAGGGTTCTATCATCCATCTCCCGTTTCTTAACCCTAAGACTAAGACTAAGACTCCGTTTTTTCCTCTTTTTGGATTTCTCAGCCCAGGAAGTGGGAATCAAACCCATGTTTGAATTGAAATTGAGATACTGCTTCCCTTCGGAATCGGAATCAGATAGATTCATATCTGAAAGAGGTGGACAATCCGTTCTTTCAAAATGGACTATTTGTCCCTCTGTTAGAGGTGTTCCAGAAATGTCTGCGATCGAATAAATAGCTCTACCAACGAATGGATCGGATCGCATTGGAAAATGGAAAGATTTGTACAAGTTATACGTTTCGTCACCACTTTGTGGCAAATCCTTAGGTATGAATATCTTCGATACCTGTGACTCGATTGGTGAAATCGTATCTCGCTCCAAAAAAACATGTTTTTTTTTACCGACGCACAAAGAAAATCTTTTGTTGCGAATGAACAAGATATTGAGGAATTGTCCATACGTAAGATCAGAATTATTGAGAAGGGCCTTTTCCACAGAAAAAGGGAATTTTTTGTTACAATCGAACCAGAAGTGATGTGGATTATTCAAGAATCGAAGTCGATTTGCTTTCGAAAAAGAAGATATCAATGAACTTCGATGAAATGGTTTCACGGGATTCAGCCAATTGTCTCGATCGTGGGATATCATTGAGAAATAGGAATCCGTGGTATCCAAATTGTTCCTGCAATTCTTTCGAGTCGGGAATGAGTCAATCATCCATTTTGTCTTATTGAACAAAAAGGGTGATAGTGTGCCTCCATTGATCGAGAATTTCGATTGTTTGGAAGGATCATGATCATCCAATAAGAAGGGTTTCCATTGATTTTTAGTAAAAGGAACGATTTGAACACCTATTGAGTCTAACAACGGATTGCAGAGTGCATCATTCGGCCCTTTCAATTCATAGATATAGATGGGGATCTCAGACCCAGGAATGGGGGGACTTCCGAGACTCAAAAAGAAAAAAGGAAGTGACTTCGACAAAAAGGACAAAAAGAGAAGTGACTTCGACCAAAAGAAGAGAAGTGACTTCGACCAAAAGGGAAGTGAATTCGACAAAAATAAAGATGCCTTCCACAAAAGGAAACGAGGTGACTTCCTCAAAAAGGGATGTGACTTCGACAGTTTGACCATAAACTCGGCCCAATCAATCCAATATGGAGTCGGATTCATACGGAATCCATTCAGATGACTACAGAAGCGATTCAGATGAATACGGAAGCGATTCAGATGAATACCGAATCGATTCAGATGAATACGGAAGCGATTTAGAGGAATCCAGAATCGATCTCGATTCAGATAAATACGGAAGCGATTCAGATGAATCCAGAATCGATCTCGATTCAGATGAATACGGAAGCGATTCAGATGAATACGGAAGCGATTCAGATGAATACGGAATCGAGATCGATGAATCCGGAATCCATTCAGATGAATACGGAAGCGATAGCGAGATCGATGAATACGTAAGCGATCTCGATGATGATGATATCGATCGAACACTACTTGAAATTGAAAACGCCTCTTCGCCTCAGAAATGAAATGTTCCGGGAAATTGTGGGTCCATTTGTATCTATATGCATTAGGATCCCGATTCATGGATCTCTCGGTTCGAGAACTAAGAGGGTCCGACCCTTTCTTCTGACTCTTTTTCAAATTCGAGAGATGTTGGTTGATCGTAGATTTCATTCTCGTTCTATGATTCCGAGTCTCATTTCCTATTGAATCCCCTTTCATTCCATATTCGAAGTTGCGATTGGATCGATTCATTACCATGAAAAAGAATCGATTTGATACATTTCTTATGTACCCATAGGTCCTAGAGTGGATTTGAATCAGATTTCGGATCAATCTAGATGGATTGACTCCCGCCATTCTGTTGTTACTAGCCACTTTTTTGGCTTTTGGATCTTCAGAAAAAATAGGAGGTACAACCAATAAAGATTTTTTTTTCGATTCATCGCCGGAGTGAAATCCCTCAGAAAAAGGAAAAAATACCCTCTCATAATCAGACACCAGATCCGGCTCGGTGATTGATAGAATCAGTAGATCTGCCATTTTTGAAAATCTCTCTTCGGATTCAAAATCGTGGTCTAACGTGTACCCAACCCTGTTCCGGTCATGGAATAGATGAAAGAAATCCAAAAATGGATTTTGGGTCAAGAATGAAATCTTATTGGAACTGTCCAGATCCGGTTTCTCCTTCGGAACCCTAGCACATCCCGGATCTGATGAAATAGGATGAATTGCAATGGTCTTTTGTAAATACGGAATGATCTTGAATAGATCCACTATTTCTTTCTTTTCCGATCGCCTGGAAGGGACAAAAGAAACATCGTGTTGTTTCTTCAACAATTTAGGATCGGACCTCTCAGTAGGATTCGAACCCAGATGAAGGTCTGACCATCTGTCCGAGAAAAAAGAACGAATTGATCTTGTAGGATTCCCAAGAAATTCTTCGATTTCTTCCGGAAGCAGATGACGAACCATCTGCTTCTCACGTTCCGCGAATCGCTGGGACATTGAGGAATCTCCAGAAAGGCTTTTCGGGAATCGGTCGGATTCTATCTCGGTTCCTTCCGTTTGAAGAAAGGAAGGATCCCAATCCAAAAGAAGCGATCTTTTTTTGAGTTGTTGAATCTCTCTTTGATTGATCAATGTGTGAGATTCCGAATCCTCATTCCTAATGGAATCGAAAGCATTTCTGGATTGATCCGAAGATCCTTTCAATTGGCTAGAATCCCTTACTTGAAAGAAACGAGATCTTGGGGAATCAGAGTGAATATTTGACGATACATTCCAGACCTTGCTAAAAAACCCATCCTTGTTTCCCAACCACCCATTGTTTAACCAAATCCAATTCTCTCTCGATACCTTCCTCAAAAAATCCGATCCCTGTTGTTTGAAGAAACCCTCCCCTTCCATTGGTCTTTTTTCACGAAAAGCAGGCATGAGATAACAAATCCAGTGTTTCACTAAGATTTCGAATAGCTGTCCCGAATTCAAGTTGATTCTGTTTCGCTTCTTCCTCGGAGAAAGGCCATCAAACCAGTCCCAATCGGGGTCCCTGCCGATCGGATCATCCGTCGTATAGGATACAAAAAGAAACTCCAGATAGTGGAGATCTTTCTCTTTGAATGAGATCTCAATTCCAGCTACGGTTTCTTTCGATATCTTCCAACTAGAATCCCTATTTGTTCCGATCCAGGTCCTCCACCACCGCGAACCCCAGTTCGAGTCAGGCATGATACACTTTTGAGTTATTGGGAGAACCCAAGGACTCCCTTTCGGATCCA